TTATGTGGCATAGGGGTTACGTCCCGTACGAAAGTTAATAGTATACCACTTCTGCGAATAGCTCGTAATGCTGCGTCTCTTCCGAGACCGGGACCTTTAATCATGACTTCTGCTCGTTGCATACCTTGATCTACTACTGCACGAATAGCATTTGCCGCTGCGGTTTGAGCAGCAAAGGGCGTCCCTCTTCTTGTACCTCGGAAGCCACAAGTACCGGCAGAGGACCAAGAAACCACTCGCCCTCGTACATCTGTAACAGTCACAATAGTATTATTGAAACTTGCTTGAATATGAATAACCCCCTTTGGTATTTTACGTGTACTCTTACGTGAACCAATACGTCCACGTGAACCCTTTTTCGGTATAACTTTTGCCATATTTTATCATCTCATAAATTTGAGTCAGAGATATATGGATATATCCATTTCATGTCAAAAAAGATCCCCCTTCTTATTTGTATATCGGGTGTTTAACGAATCTTATTATCCTTGTCTTTGTTTATGTCTTGGGTTAGAACAAATTACTATAATTCGTCCCCGACGACGGATTAGTCGACATTTTTCACAAATTTTACGAACAGAAGCTCTTATTTTCATATTTGCCACTCCTTACTTTAATTTTGAATCCATTTCTTGGAAGAAATTAAGTTTCTTGAAATTTTCGATTTCGAATCGTATTCCTACGAAATAAATAGTGAAGTTGAAAAAACACCTAATCTTTCGAATCTTTGTTGCGGAGTCGATAAATTATACGACCTCTGGTTGAATCATAACGACTTACTTCAATTTTGACTCTATCTCCTGGCAGTATTCGTATAAAACTACGTCGGATCTTTCCTGAAACATAACCTAGAATCATATCTTCATTATCTAAACGAACCCGGAACATGCCGTTGGGAAGCGATTCAGTAATTAAACCTTCATGAATCCATTTTTGTTCTTTCATTCCAGGTAAAACCCCCTTGAAGTATCAACTAGTGGAGGAAGAACCCTATTAGACAACCCACCCCTTCTCTTTTCTTTTTCACAAATAAGAAGTTTCATATTCAATTCGGATATTAGAAAGATTACCATATATAACACAAAATTTCTCCGCCTATTCTTTCTAGTCGAGCCTCCCGGTCTGTCATTATACCCCGAGAGGTAGAAAGAATTACAACCCCCATCCCACCTAAAATTCTAGGAATTCTTTGATAGTTAGAATAGATTCGTAGACCCGGACGACTGATCCGTTTTAAATTTAAAAGATTTCGATAAGTCCTTTTCCTATTCCTTCTATGTCGTAGGGTTAAAACCAAAAAATATTTGTTGTTTTCTCGATGTTTTCTCACGTTTTCGATAAAACCCTCTCGTAAAAGTATTTTAACAATACTTTGGCTGATATTAGTAGATGCTACTCGAACCACGCTTTTTCTATACATATCGGCATTTCGTATAGAGGTTATTATGTCAGCAATAGTATCACTACCCATGATTAATTAAAATTATTGGTGCCTCCAAATTTGGATATAATCAACATGTTTTTCTTTTTTTTTTTTTTTACGTATTTGTTTATAAATATTAATTTTATAAATATTAATTTTGAAAGGTATATACGTGAGACAAAATCTACTAAATTAATGTGAATCTATTTCTTTTAAATACCCTACTATAACCATATCTATAACCATATCGTGGTCTCATTTTATAATACCTCGGGAGCTAATGAAACTATTTTAGTAAAATTGAACTGTCTCAATTCTCTGGCAATCGCACCAAAAACTCTAGTTCCTTTTGGATTTCCTTCTTGATCAATCACAACTGCAGCATTGTCATCATATCGTATTATCATACCGTTGTCACGTTTAAGTTCTTTACAAGTACGGACAATTACAGCTCTGACTACTTCTGATCTTTCTAGAGGCATGTTTGGAACTGCGTCTTTGATCACAGCAACAATAACATCACCAATATGAGCATATCGACGGTTGCTAGCTCCTATGATTCGAATACACATCAATTCTCGAGCCCCGCTGTTATCTGCTACATTCAAATGGGTCTGAGGTTGAATCATATCATTTTTTTATCTGTTTTTTACAATACAAAGGTCGAAGAAAAAAAGAAATATTATTTGTCCAAAAAAAGAAACCAGCACCCGCTATTTTTAAGGCCTACTTCTTTTTTATCCCGAAATGATGAATTGAGCTCGTATAGGCATTTTGGACGCTGCTATTGAAATAGCCCTTCTGGCTATATTTTCTGTTACTCCACCCATTTCATAAAGGATTCGACCTGGTTTAACAACAGCTACCCAATATTCGGGAGAGCCTTTACCTGAACCCATACGTGTTTCTGCGGGCCTTACTGTAACTGGTTTATCTGGAAATATACGGACCCATATTTTTCCACCGCGACGTGCATTTCGTGTCATTGCTCGTCGACCTGCTTCTATTTGTCTAGATGTGATCCAAGCGGGTTCAAGTGCCTGAAGAGCGTATTTACCAAAACAAATAGCATTACCT